GTTTCAAGATTTTAATCATAATAAACGCATAAACGCCGGGGGGTGTTTTTATGGTAAACATCAGCAACATCATAAGCACGCGAATTTTGAGAATTTTGAAGGCCTAAAAGACGCTCGGTCACTTAGACTCTTCTCGACAAAACGTTTGTTTTTTTGTTTGTTGTTTGGGCGGTGCTCCCGCTCGAGACTTTCCTGTTTCCGGGGGGTTTTCAGGAATGAATAGAAGTCTACGAGTTTAGGGGGGTAGGGGGGTTTTACCCGCAAAACCCTAGGGGGAAACTCTTAGGTTTGTTAGGACTAATTTTCACTATTTATGCTCTTGATATCAATTATGCAATTCTTCTATTGATATCTTAATTCATGCACTAAGCACACTACATGCAAGGAAAATGTACCAACCTTGTCATCTAACCTTAGCGCTGCACTGTGAAATGCCAGATGAAAGGAAAAAAAAAAAAAATAACCTAGTCCATTAGAATGAACGCTCGGCATGTGGGGTCACGGTTAATGAGTACTCCACCAACAACTTATGCCAGGGTCAAGGAAAGAGTGGGGAGTGTTACCAATTCATGGCCCTGAAGTAGGAACCAAATGCCAGGAATAGTTCACAAGGTGAAACCCCCACGATATTTGTCCCTGACCATCAATAACCGTGATCGCTTAAGCTTAACGCTATGCATGCTATTCTTGTCTGTATCGTATTTTGACTAGAATAGGTTGCTGGTACTTGGTATATATGTTTAAGACAATATAGTGCTAGGTCTTATTTTTGGGAGGACCTTTAGCTGGGTAATATGGTTGAATGCTTAATATTGCTAGGCTTATATTAGTGTACGATGTTCGGTCATGGATGATTAATTGTGAATGAGGGGTTCATACCTCTATATGGTGATAATACATAGTCTATGTCCTAATGCATTATTGTTATGGTTAATATAAGTATATGGGGATATACCGTATATGTATTTTGCATTCAGAGAATAGTTTAACTCAGAATGCTGGCTTTGGGAGCCAGTGGTGGGAGTTAAAATCTCCTTTCTTTGAAGCAGTAGGGAGGATTTTAACCTCCGACATTCGACTTACAAGGCCGACGCTCTGGCACTGAGCCACTATTGCTAAGTGCTTAATAAAAGTTTGTTCTCTAAGAGGCCAGATATGGGAAACAAGAAGAGAAAGATGGAGAAATACAAGACGGATGCAATTTGTCCAATAATAATGTAGGGGTGCTCCACGGGCATCCCTCCAATCCAAGTCAGAATCATGACATCTGCAACTAGCGTTCAAAAAATAAACTGAGATAGGGGGCGAAAAGTTAAGCTTCGTTGCTTTGAAGTGTGAAGGAAGGGTACAAGTATCAGAACTAGGATTGAGGCGAGAAGCGCTAGAACCCCTCCCAGCTTGTTCGGGATGGATCGTAAGATTGCGTAGGCGAAGAGGAAATATCACTCAGGCTTGATATGAGGGGGCGTAACTAGAGGGTTAGCGGGGATGAAGTTGTCGGGGTCTCCTAAATAGTTGGGGGTAAAAAGAGCGAGGGATGTTAGGGCTAGAAGTATGATTGCGAATCCTAAAAGGTCTTTATATGAAAAGTAGGGGTGAAAGGGGACCTTGTCAGCATCTGAGTTCAGGCCGGCAGGGTTATTGGACCCCGTTTGGTGGAGGAAGAGAAGGTGAAGGACTGTAGCGGCGAGAATGACAAAGGGAAGCAAAAAGTGGAAGGCAAAGAAGCGGGTGAGAGTGGCGTGATCAACTGAAAATCCGCCTCAAATTCATTGAACGAGGGTGCCTCCTACATAGGGAACTGCGGAAAGCAGGTTAGTAATGACTGTTGCACCTCAAAATGACATTTGTCCTCAAGGCAATACGTAGCCAACGAATGCAGTTATCATTACAAGAAGGAGCAGTACGACACCAATATTTCAGGTCTCTTTGTAGAGGTAAGAGCCATAGTATAGGCCCCGTCCGATATGAAGGTAAATACAGATGAAGAAAAAGGATGCACCGTTGGCGTGCATATTTCGGATCATTCAGCCGAAGTTCACGTCTCGACAAATATGAGCGACAGAAGAGAAGGCGGTTGCGATATCCGAGGTGTAGTGTATGGCAAGAAATAATCCTGTAACAATTTGTGCGATGAGGCAAAGGCCCAGAAGGGAGCCAAAGTTTCATCAGGCCGAGATGTTCGAGGGGGCAGGAAGATCGACTAGGGCGTCGTTTGCAATTTTGAGGAGGGGGTGGGTTTTTCGTAGGTTGGCCATTATGTGTTTCTGTAGTTGAGTAACAACGGTGGTTTTTCAAGTCATTAGTCTCGGTTAGAGTCCGAGCAGAAATTATGATTTATCTAGCATTTTTGTTTATGCAGGGGCTAGTTCTCGGTTTCATTGTAGTAGCCTCAAATCCTTCTCCTTATTTCGCCGTTTTCGGGCTGGTTGCAGTTGCAGGGATGGGGTGCGGGCTCATGGTGGTTTGTGGGGGGATTTTCTTGTCTTTAGTGCTGTTTCTCATTTACCTTGGTGGTATATTAGTAGTGTTTGCATATTCTTCTGCACTGGCTTCTGAGCCTTATCCCGAGACTTGGGGCAGTCCTCGGGTGGCGTTAAACTCTTTGGTCTATGGTGCCGGGGTGTGCCTAGCGGTTGTGGGGCTGTGAGGCGACTGAGCGGGGGGCCTGGGGGCAGTGGGGGGTTCGGGGAGTGATTTTTTGGTCTTGCGTGGGGATTTAGTTGGGGTTGCTTTAATGTACTGTTCGGGTGGGTGAGTGCTTGTGGCTGGTGCATGGGTTTTACTACTAACTCTCTTCGTTGTGTTGGAGGTCGTTCGAGGGTCCAGCCGTGGGGCTCTTCGGGCAGTTTAAGTTGAAATAAGAATGAGTGAGGTTAAGAAGGTCAGGAAGAAAGTTGCAAGGAATGTCTTCACCATGCCCTGCTGAATGTTGCTTGTGGTGGAGACTATTGGGCGGTTAATGTCTAAGATGGCTTTCGGGCCTGATTTTTCTAGCCAGGTCTGGTCAATTGTTTGGGTTGCAATTATTTGCCCTAGTACCAAGGCCGACTTTGGGGAGAGCCGGTGCATAACGGGTGGGAAAAATCCTAGTATATTTGAAAAATTATGGGGGGTGATTTCAGGGGTAGATTTGGCCTGCTTGCTCGTCAATTGGGCGAGCTCCAAGGCAGTTAAAAGGCCAAGAATTGTGACAAGCAAGGCGGCAAGTTTAAGCAGTGAGGGTATGGTTATGACAGGGGTTTTGGGGAGTATAATGTTGGAGGTAATAATAAAACCGGCAAGAATGCTTCCTCAGGCAAGCCGTTTGATTGGGTTAATAACTGAGGGGTTGTTCTCGTTGATTGGGGATAAGGGGTTGAATCGGGGATAGCCCATAGAAACGAAAAAGACGACGCGGAGGCTGTAAATTGCTGTAAAGGAGGTTGCGACAAGGGTCAAGGTTAGGGCCCAGGCGTTTAAGTGCGAGGTGTTTAGGGCTTCAATGATGGCATCTTTGGAGAAAAAGCCAGCTAAGAAGGGGGTGCCCGTTAGGGCCAGGCTGCCGATAGTCAAGCAAGAGGAGGTAAATGGGGTAAGGCTTTGCATTCCTCCTATTTTCCGGATGTCTTGTTCGTCATTTAGGCTGTGAATAATAGCTCCGGAGCAGAGAAATAGTATGGCTTTGAAGAATGCGTGAGTACAGATGTGTAGAAATGCAAGTTGGGGTTGGTTGAGACCGATGGTAACTATCATTAGTCCGAGTTGGCTGGAAGTAGAAAAGGCAACAATTTTCTTAATGTCATTTTGGGTTAAAGCGCAGGTGGCAGTAAATAGGGTTGTAAGGGCACCAAGACAGAGGCAAGTTGTTAGAATTTTTGGGTTACTTTGAATGAGAGGGCTTACCCGAATAAGTAGGAAAATTCCTGCAACGACCATCGTGCTGGAGTGCAATAGGGCTGAAACTGGTGTTGGACCCTCCATTGCGGCAGGTAGTCAGGGGTGAAGGCCAAACTGAGCAGATTTTCCGGTAGCGGCAATAACGAGGCCTGCCAGAGGGTAGGTTAAATCTTGGCTTAAGGGGGCAGAAAAGATTTGTTGTATTTCTCATGTGTTGGTGTTCGTGGCTAGCCAGGCTATAGCGAAGATAAGCCCAATGTCCCCCACTCGGTTATAAATGACTGCCTGGAGGGCGGCTGTATTAGCATCGGTGCGCCCGTATCATCAGCCAATGAGCAGAAAAGACATAATGCCTACTCCCTCTCATCCAATAAAGAACTGAAATATGTTATTTGCTGTGACAAGGATAATCATTGCAACTAAGAAGGTGAGGAGATATTTAAAAAATCGGTTCATTTGAGGGTCCGTGTGTATGTACCAAGATGCAAATTCTAGGATGGACCAGGTCACGTATAGGGCTACTGGGACGAAGACTAGGGAGTAAAAGTCAAATTTAAAGCTTAGGTTTACATCAAACATGAGGGTGTTTATTCAAGTTCAGTTGGTAATGATTGTTTCAGTCCCTTCGGATAAAAAGACAAAAAGAGGCAGAAGGCTAACTAAAAATGCAAGTTTTACAGCTGTCTTTACCTGTTCTAGGGCCCAGGAGGGAGGCTTGGGCGCAGGGGTAAAGGTTGTTACAAGGGGTAGCAAGAGGAGAGAAAAGATGGCTAAAAGGCTGGTTGACATAATTAGGCTTGTGTGGTGCATAGCTTTTACTTGGAGTTGCACCAAGAGTCTCTGGTTCCTAAGACCAGCGGATGAGCTATTATCCTTTAAAAGCTCGAGAAGGCGTCGGATTTCAACCGAGGTGACGGTGGGTAGCAGCCCCCGTTGCTGGCAAGCCCTTTTCGGTGGGTAAGAGGAGTTCAACCTCTGTTTCTAGAATCACAATCTAGTGTTTTAGTTAAACTATGCCTACAAGAAGACCAGCCTCATACCACCTCTGGCTTAAGGGTAAGGAGGAGTAGGGGTAGTAAGTGAAGGGCGAGCAGAAGGTGCTCTCGGGTATGGGAGGGGGGTAGGGAAATAATATGCTGAGGGAGGGGTCCTCGCTGAGTTATAAGAAACATGTACAATGAATAGCCCGCCGTAATGAGGGTTCCCGCCCCTGTGAGGGCAATCGTTCATGGGGACCAGGCTAGAAGAGAGGTAATAATCATTAACTCCCCCATAAGGTTTGGGAGGGGGGGAAGGGCTAAGTTGGCAAGGGATGAAATAAACCATCAGGCGGTCATTAAAGGGAGTACCATTTGAAGCCCTCGGGCTAGGACTATTGTTCGGCTGTGTGTTCGTTCGTAGTTCGTGTTTGCCAGGCAGAAGAGTGCAGAGGACGTGAGTCCGTGGGCAATTATGAGGATAATTGCACCTGTAAGTCCCCAGGCGGTTTGGGTCAGGATGCCCCCTGCAACGAGGCCTATATGGCCTACTGAAGAATAGGCGATGAGGGATTTTAAGTCTGTTTGTCGCAGGCAAATCGAGCCTGTTATGACCACACCCCATAGGGCCAAAATAATAAAAGGATAGCTCAACTCCTTTGTGAGGGGTTCTAGTACCATTATTATACGAATCATGCCGTATCCCCCAAGTTTTAGGAGTACGGCTGCGAGTACCATCGAGCCTGCGATGGGGGCTTCTACATGGGCTTTAGGGAGTCAGAGATGGACGCCATACAGTGGTATTTTCACAAGAAATGCTAGAAGGCATCCTGCCCATCATAGCTTGTCCCCAATGGAGGCTAAAGGGAAGGCGGGGGCATACTGAAGGGAGAGGAGTGATAAAGTTCCGGAGGTATTTTGTAAAAGGAGGAGAGCGACTAAGAGGGGGAGGGACCCAGCAAGCGTGTAAAAGAGGAAGTAAGTCCCCGCGGACAAACGCTCGGATTGATTCCCCCATCGGGTGATGAGAATGAGTGTGGGAATGAGCGTTGCTTCAAACATTACGTAGAAGAGAATTACTTCGGTGGCGGAAAATGCTATAATAAGAAAAAATTGGAGGGAGATAAGAAGTGTGATGTATATTCGTTGTCGCGATGTAGGCTCTGACCCGAGGTGGTTTTGGCTTGCAAGAATCATGAGGGGGAGGAGTCAGCAGGTTAAAACAAGTAGAGGGGCAGATAGGGGGTCGAGGGCTATTATTTGATTTAAGCTGATTCAGCCAGTGATTGAGCTGTTGCAAAGCCATGAAAGGCTAATAATAGAGATAGTAAGACTGTGGGCTAGAGTTGTAGGTCAGAGGGCCTTTGAGGGGCTCACCCAGGTTAGTGGGATAAGCATGGCTGTTGGAATTAAAATTTTTAGCATTGGAGGAGGTTTAGGTTTTTTAGATGGTCGGACCCATGTGTGCGAGCGGTTGCAACTAGAAGTGAGAGTCCAGCGCTTGCTTCACAAGCAGAGAATGCTAATAGAATAAGGGGGGCGGTTGAAAAGTTAACTGAGCTTAGCTCTAGTGACCAGAGAGAGAGTCCTAAAAATAAAGAGAGTATTATTCCCTCTAGGCATAAAAGAGCGGAGAGAAGGTGGGTTCGGTGAAAGGCTAGTCCTGCTAGGCCTAGTAAGAAAGCTGTTGAAAAAGTAAAATGTAAAGGGGTCATCGGGTAATTGCGGATTTGAACTGCAATCTCTTGAGCCGAAATCAAGTATTTTTAATTAAAATAACTACCTACTCGGCTCATTCAAGGCCCCCCTGAAGTCATTCGTAGACTAAGCCTAAGGTCAGGAGAACAAGGACTAAGGATGCTCAGAAAAAAGTATCTAGAGGGTTAGGGAGTTGATCCCCTCAGGGAAGGGGAAGAAGGAGGGCGATCTCGAGGTCAAAGAGCAAAAATAGGATTGCAACCAGGAAAAACCGTATTGAAAATGGCAAGCGAGCGGATCCGAGTGGGTCAAAGCCGCATTCGTATGGGGAAAGTTTTTGTTGATCTGGGTTTATTTGGGGAAGTCAGAAGGAGACAATTGCTAAAATGACCGAAAGTGCGGCAGTAATAATAATTACCGTTGTGATTAAGTTCATTATCTTTCCTTGGAGTTGAACCAAGACCTTGTAATTGGAAGTCACGTATACTTTTTAGTACTAGAAAGATATGAGCCTCATCAATAAATTGAGATGTATAAGAACAGTCATACTACGTCTACGAAGTGTCAGTATCAAGCTGCGGCTTCGAATCCAAAGTGGTGCTCTGTTGTAAAGTGATAGTTAATTTGTCGGAGAAGGCAAACGGCTAAGAAAGAGGTCCCAATAATCACGTGTAGGCCATGAAAGCCAGTGGCAACAAAAAAGGTAGAGCCGTAAACACCGTCTGCGATTGTAAAAGGGGCTTCATAATACTCTATTGCTTGAAGAAATGTAAAATAGCCACCAAGGAGAATTGTGAGTGCTAGGGATTGGATGGCTTGTTTCCGTTCCCCTTCCATAATGCTATGGTGGGCCCACGTGACTGAGACACCTGATGATAGAAGGACCGCGGTGTTTAGTAGGGGGACTCCGAATGGGTCAAGAGGTGTGATGCCAGTGGGGGGTCAGCACCCCCCAATCTCGGGACTAGGGGCTAAACTTGCGTGGAAAAAGGCCCAGAAGAAGCCGAGAAAAAAGAAAACTTCTGATGTAATGAAAAGGATTATTCCGTACCGTAATCCTTTTTGGACAGGGGGTGTGTGGTGGCCTTGGAAGGTCCCTTCTCGGACAATATCTCGTCATCATTGATACATGGTTAATAGAAGAAGAACTAGGCCGAGGGTTATTAGTGTGGTTGAGTTGTAGTGAAACCATGTTGCCAGGCCAGAGGTTATCAGGAGTGCAGCAACCGCTCCTGTGAGCGGCCAGGGGCTGGGGTCTACTATATGGTATGCATGTGCTTGGTGGGCCATTATTATACGTTTTCTTGTAGATACAGGCTAATTAGTAAAACAAATACGTAAGCCTGAATTAGGGCCACAGCAACCTCCAGGATTGTTAAAAGGAGGAGAATGATGGCTGTCAGGATTGCGACGGCTGGTATTAGAGGGAGCAGGACGAAGGCTGCAGTAGCGATGAGTTGCATGAGGAGGTGGCCGGCGGTCAGGTTTGCTGTCAATCGCACCCCCAGTGCTAGGGGTCGAATAAATAGGCTAATTGTTTCGATAATAATAAGTACGGGGATAAGGGGGACCGGGGTTCCTTCTGGGAGGAGGTGGCCCAGGGCAGCGGTTGGTTGGTTTCGCATGCCAATAAGTACAGTTGCTAGTCAAAGAGGCACCGCGAGTCCCATATTTAAGGATAGTTGGGTTGTAGGGGTAAAAGTATATGGGAGCAGGCCAAGGGTATTTAGAGAAATAAGAAATACTATCAGGGAGGCAAGTATCAAGGCTCATTTGTGTCCCCCTACATTAATTGGGCCAAATATTTGTGCGGTAAACTGGCTTAAGAAGTTAGACTGTAAGGTCACAAGGCGGTTGTTTAGTCACCGTGTCGAAGGTGTGGGATAGAAAAGCCAGGGAATAAGAAAGGCGAGGCCCATAAGGGGGACCCCTAAAAAGGTAGGACTTATAAATTGATCAAAAAAGCTTAGGCTCATGGTCAGCTTCAGGGCTCTGTTTTGGGGGTCTGTGTGCTTTGGGGGGAGGGGTCATTGGGGAATATGTGGGAGGTTGTTTTTGGGACAACTACTAATAAGATTACTAATCAGGAAAATACGAGGATTGCAAATCAAGGAGCGGGGTTTAGTTGGGGCATGTCGCTAAGGGTGTTTGGGGGGCACCATTCTTTAGCTTAAAAGGCTAACGCTACTCTCCCGGTTTAGCTTCTTAGCGAGGCATCTTCTAGCATCAGGGTAGATCAGTTTTGGAAGTGCTTTAATGGTACTGCTTCTACGACAATAGGTATAAAACTATGGTTTGCTCCGCAAATCTCTGAGCATTGTCCGTAAAAGACTCCGGGGCGGGATGCAATAAAAGCTGTTTGGTTAAGGCGGCCTGGGACAGCATCTATTTTTACTCCGAGGGCCGGGACAGTCCAAGAGTGAAGGACGTCCTCGGCGGAGACTAGTACTCGAATTGGGGCCTCGGTTGGGACAACCATACGATGGTCAACTTCAATAAGACGAAACTGGCCGGGGGCAAGGTCGTTGGTAGGGACCATATAGGAGTCGAAGGCAATTTCTTTGTAGTCGGTGTATTCGTAGCTTCAGTATCACTGGTGTCCGATAGCTTTAATTGTTAGATGGGGGTTGTTAATCTCGTCTATGAGGTACAGGATGCGCAGTGAGGGTAATGCAATTAGAATCAGAATGATGGCAGGTAGAATGGTTCAGATGATCTCAATCTCCTGTGAGTCAAGGATATACATGTTGGTTAGTTTGGTTGATACCATGGCTACAATAATATATAGCACGAGGGTGCTGATCAAAAAGACAATTATGAGTGCATGGTCGTGGAAGTGAAGAAGCTCTTCTATCACGGGGGATGCTGCGTCTTGGAATCCTAACTGTGAGGGGTGGGCCATCTAAGATACGCAGGGGTCTAACCTACCGTTCTGCCTTGACAAAGCAGTGTATTTTCTTCTATACTAGTATCTTCATTAAGGAAGTGGCAGAGTGGTGATGTGGTCGGCTTGAAACCGGCTAAAGGGGGTTCGATTCCTCCCTTCCTCGTTAGTGCGTTGCCTGTACTTGGACAAAAGCGGGCTCTTCAAATGTGTGGTAGGGAGGTGGGCAGCCGTGTAGCCATTCGATGTTGGTTGCGGTTAGTTCTACAGACGTAACTTCCCGTTTAGAAGCGAAGGCCTCTCAGATAATAAACAAAAACATAATCACAGCTGTGAGGGAAATTAGTGATCCTAGCGATGAAATTGTGTTTCATAGTGTGTACGCGTCCGGGTAGTCTGAGTACCGTCGAGGCATGCCTGCAAGCCCTAGGAAGTGTTGTGGGAAAAATGTTAAGTTTACTCCTACAAACATTACTCCAAAATGGATTTTGGATCATGTGTTGTGTAGGGTGTAACCTGTAAGGAGGGGAAATCAGTGGACGAAGCCTGCTATGATTGCGAAAACAGCTCCCATAGATAAGACGTAGTGGAAGTGTGCTACTACATAGTATGTGTCATGAAGCATGATATCGAGGGAGGAGTTAGCTAGCACAATGCCTGTTAGACCTCCTACGGTAAAAAGAAAAATGAAACCAAGTGCCCATAGAAGAGGGGTTTCTCATTTGATTGCTCCCCCATGAAGAGTAGCTAGTCAGCTAAAGACTTTTACCCCTGTTGGAATGGCGATGATTATTGTGGCGGATGTAAAGTATGCACGTGTATCAACATCTATCCCTACGGTGAACATGTGGTGGGCTCAAACAATGAAGCCTAAAAGTCCGATTGCCATTATGGCTCAGACCATTCCTATATATCCGAAGGGTTCTTTTTTGCCGGCATAGTAAGCAACGATATGTGAAATTATTCCAAATCCGGGTAAAATTAAGATGTAGACTTCTGGGTGGCCGAAAAATCAGAATAAGTGTTGATAAAGAATTGGGTCTCCTCCCCCGGCTGGGTCAAAGAAGGTTGTGTTTAGGTTTCGGTCCGTTAGAAGCATTGTGATGCCTGCGGCAAGGACTGGAAGAGATAGGAGGAGGAGTACTGCAGTAATTAGTACTGCTCATACAAACAGGGGCGTTTGATATTGGGAGATAGCAGGAGGTTTTATGTTAAGAATTGTTGTAATAAAGTTAATAGCACCTAGGATCGAAGAAACACCTGCCAGGTGAAGAGAAAAAATCGTTAGGTCCACAGACGCTCCTGCATGGGCAAGGTTGCCTGCAAGGGGAGGGTAGACTGTTCAACCTGTTCCGGCTCCGGCTTCTACGCCAGAAGAGGCAAGAAGTAGTAAAAAAGAAGGGGGAAGAAGCCAAAAGCTTATGTTGTTTATTCGAGGAAAGGCCATGTCTGGGGCCCCAATTATAAGCGGGATAAGCCAGTTTCCAAAGCCCCCGATTATAATGGGTATGACTATAAAAAAGATTATTACAAAGGCATGTGCGGTGACGATAACATTATAAATCTGGTCGTCACCTAGTAGGGCGCCGGGTTGGCTGAGCTCAGCCCGAATAAGAAGGCTAAGTGCGGTTCCGACCATTCCTGCCCATGCACCAAATACTAAATACAGGGTGCCAATGTCTTTATGGTTTGTTGAGAAAAATCATCGTGTGATTGCCACAGGTAAAATGGCTGAGAGTTTAGCGGTGGATTGTAGCCCCATGTACAGAGGTTAAAGTCCTCTTTTTACCAAGCCCTGAGGTGTTATAACATACTAGATTGCAAATCTTGAGTCGCAGAGTAGAAGCTGCCGGGGCTTTCCCCCGCCTCTTCCCGGACGGCGGGGGAAAGGTTTAGACGGATGCTCGCTGGTTGGGGCGCTTAGCTGTTAACTAAGAGTTTGTAGGTTCGAGGCCTTCTCGTCTAGGAAAGGCTTTAGCTTAATTAAAGTGTCTGTTTTGCATGCAGAAGATGTGGGTTAGTGTCCTGCAAGCCTTAGAGGTTGGAAGATTTTAACTTCCACTTGGGGCTTTGAAGGCCCCGGGTCTTCCTTTTAACCTAAATCTCTTACAGTTGCATGACAGCGACCAAAATAGGGGCGGTTGGAAGGAGGAGTGTGGTGAGGGTAGCCGATAGGGGAAGGAACAGGGTGGCTCGCTGGGGGGAGGCCCGCCAGGTAGGAATATTGGAGGTGTTGTTGGGTGACATGGTAAAGGTTATGGAGTAGCAGAGGCGGAGGTAAAAGAAGAGGCTTAGTAGGGCGCTAAGCGCGGCCAAGGTGGCGAGGGCGGGTAGGCCCTGTTTGGTTAGCTCCTGCAAAATTAGTCATTTAGGCATGAAGCCGGCCAGTGGGGGGAGTCCGCCCAAGGATAGAAGGATAGCGGGGGCAATTGCTGAGAGGGCTGGGGTTTTGGCTCAGGATGTTCCTAATTCATTAATAGTCGTGGTTTTGTTGGTGGCGAGCATAAGAAAGGTTGCGGTAGTTATAACAAGGTACATGGTAAGGGCAAGTAGGGTGAGCTGGGGTGAGAATTGAATAACGACTATTATTCAGCCAAGGTGGGCAATCGAGGAGTATGCAAGAATTTTCCGAAGTTGTGTCTGGTTAAGCCCCCCTCACCCTCCAATGAGGGTAGAGAGAAGTGCTAGAATAGTAATTAGCTCCTGGTCTTGGAAGGGAACCTGAAGGATAAGGGCAAGGGGGGCGAGTTTCTGTCATGTTGATAGAATTAGGCCTGTTAATAAATCAAGGCCTTGAAGTACTTCAGGCAGTCAGGTGTGAAGAGGTGCAAGTCCAATTTTTAAAGAGAGTGCTAGGAGTACCATGGTTGTGGGAATGGGGTGTGATATGAGGTAAATATCTCAGTGTCCAGTTAGCCAGGCGTTTGTGGTGCTTGCAAAAAGGAGGGTTGCGGCAGCGGTGGCTTGAGTAAGAAAGTACTTTGTTGTTGCCTCTACGGCTCGAGGGTGGTGGTGTTTAGACATGAGGGGAATAATAGCGAGTGTGTTAATTTCAAGGCCCATTCAGGCGAGTAGTCAATGTGAGCTGGCGAAGGTCATTGTGGTTCCCAGTCCTAGGGTTAGCAGGAGGAGGGTGGTAATGTAGGGGCTCATTAGTAGGGGAAGGGGTTTAACCAACATGTTTGGGGTATGGGCCCAAAAGCTTAATTTAGCTGACCTTACTAGGAAGTGGTGTAGTGGAAGCACCAAGAGTTTTGATCTCTTAAGGTGGGGTTCGAGTCCCCTCTTTCTAAGGAGCTGGAGGGGCTTTAACCCTCATGGTTCACTCTATCAAAGTGGCCCTTTAATTCAGGCACAGCTCCCTTTATAGTTGAGGTGGAAGGCCTGCAAAGGCCAGGGGAAGGGAGAGGTGTCATACAACCATAGCAAGGGTGACGGGCAGGAAGTTTTTTCAGATAAGGTGCATGAGTTGGTCGTATCGGAATCGGGGGTATGATGCTCGAACTCACAAGAAAACGATTGAGAGAAGGGAGGCTTTGACTATTAGGTTAATAGTTGTAATTTCAGGGAAGTGGGGGATGTGCGATGCCCCGAAGAATAGGGTGGTGGACAGCGTGTTCATAAGAAGGATATTAGCATACTCCGCCAGGAAAAATAAAGCAAAGGGGCCCCCTGCGTACTCGACGTTAAACCCGGAGACTAGTTCGGATTCGCCTTCTGTAAGATCGAAGGGGGCTCGGTTTGTCTCTGCTAGAGTAGAAATGTACCATATGGCTGCTAGGGGTCAGGCTGGAACGACTAGTCAGACTGCTTCTTGGGTGGTGTTGAAGGTCTGAAGGGTAAACCCCCCTGTGAAGATGATTGCACTAAGAAGGATAAGTCCAAGGCTCACCTCGTAGGAGATGGTTTGTGCTACAGCTCGCAAGGCTCCGATTAGGGCGTACTTTGAGTTCGAGGCCCAGCCAGAGCCCAGAATAGAATAGACCGCGAGGCTAGAGATCGCTAGGATAAAGAGAATACTTAGGTTCAGGTCCGTGACAGGGTGCGGGAGGGGTATGGGGGCTCATAGGGTTAGTGCAAGGGTGAGGGCCAGCATTGGGGCGGCTAAGAAGAGAACGGGTGAGGCAGTCGAGGGGCGAACGGGCTCTTTAATAAAGAGTTTGACCCCGTCTGCAATAGGTTGTAGGAGGCCATAGGGGCCAACTACGTTTGGTCCCTTTCGAAGTTGTATGTACCCCAAAACCTTTCGTTCAATAAGGGTAAGAAAAGCTACTGCTAGTAAAACAGGGACGATGAAGGCAAGAGGGTTAATAATGTGTGTAAAAATAATAGAAATCATGGTTGGAGAGAGGATTTGAACCTCTGTTCAAAGGGCTTAGACCTTTTGCAATTGTCCGGGCTCTGCCACTCCAACAAGCCCTTTTCTTGGGCAGGCTTGGTTTGTGCCTCCTTGCCCTCTTTAGTAGAGGACAGAGGGTGGAGGCAGGGCGTGCTTTGAGCATGGGCCCTTCCTTTTCGGTCCTTTCGTACTAGAAAAGGATTCAATCCATAGATAGAAACTGACCTGGATTACTCCGGTCTGAACTCAGATCACGTAGGACTTTAATCGTTGAACAAACGAACCCTTAATAGCGGCTGCACCATTAGGAGGTCCTGATCCAACATCGAGGTCGTAAACTCTCTTGTCGATATGGGCTCTAAAAGAGAATTGCGCTGTTATCCCTAGGGTAACTCGGTCCGTTGATCGGCTTTGCCGGATCTTTATGGTCAGAAGTTCTGCTTGTTAGAGCTGTGGCTCTTACTTTAAGGGGGGTGCCTTATTCCACGTGGAGGGTTCTTGTTGCTCCGCGGTCGCCCCAACCAAAGACCGTGGGCGGAAGCCATTTTGTTTATAACCAGTGTTGGGGTGTTTTTAACATGGCCCGGCCAGGGGTCTAAAGCTCCATAGGGTCTTCTCGTCTTATGGGGGTATGCCCGCTTCTGCACGGGCAGATCAATTTCATTGACTTGAAAAAGGAGACAGCTTAGCCCTCGTTATGCCATTCATACAGGTCTTCATTTAAAAGACAAGTGATTACGCTACCTTCGCACGGTCAAAATACCGCGGCCGTTAAACTTTTAGTCACAGGGCAGGCGGGACCTCTTATAGGGTTAAGGCAAGAGGCGATGTTTTTGGTAAACAGGCGGGGCACGAATTTGTTTGCCGAGTTCCTTCTTTCTCTTTTTGTCTTTCTTTAATCACTCCTGTGTGGGGTTAACGCTTAAGGTATTGAGAGGTTTTCCTGTTTCTCAAGGTTTATCTCACTTTTCTCTAAAAATGAAGGCGTTAATTGTCAGTGGGGGTTTGTTCTGGGTTATACAGGTGATAAAGAGAGAGGCTTGGCTCTCTTATTACTCATGCTAGCATTGTCTTTCCCATGCTTGCATGGGAGGCTCTGGTAGTTTTAAGGGGTGTAGGAGGGGTTTGCTGAAATTATAAGGAATTATTTGCTCTTGAGCTTTAACGCTTTCTCTGTAGGTGGCTGCTTTTAGGCCCACTAAGGTGCGATCCCTTGGGTTGGTTTTAGTCCTTATCCTTCTGTTAAAGTTGTTTCTTTTAAGTCAAGAGAGCTGTCCCTCTGTTGACTAGCTCTTTAACCTTCTTTTGTCCGTGGAACGTGTGTAACCTTGCTGGGGAAAAAAGGTAAAAGGTGGAACTTCTATTCATTTCCCAGAGAACCAGCTATTACTAGGCTCGGTAGGTCTTTCACCTCTACTCGAAGCTCTTCCCACTCTTTTGCCACAGAGACGGGTTTGCCCTGGGATAGGCTGTCTTGGAGTAGCTCGCTTAGTTTCGGGGGTTCAAACATTAAGGGCTCTTTGCTTGCAAATACTGGCTAGCTCATGATGCAAAAGGTACGAGGGTAAATCTCTGCTGTTTTTTCCTTTGATGGGTTTTTTCATTTTCTCTTTCAGCTTTCCCTTGCGGTACTTATTCTATGGCGCCCAGGGTCCTTTTTTGTCTCCCATACTCGGGTGGAAAAATGATTTAATTTCACATTTATAGTGCTTGAGGGGTTATTTGATGTGGGTTGATAGGGGTGTTGTGGGTGGGCTAGCTGTTGAGGCGTTTCAGTGCGACCCGGGTTGCACGGGTGTCTTCTCGGTGTAAGGGAGATGCTATGCTATTAAGCTACGCTCTGGGTTTGTCCAAGTGCACCTTCCGGTACACTTACCATGTTACGACTTGCCTCCCCTTTTTTAACTTATCTTATTAGTTATTTGCTTTAGTCGAGTTTGGGGAGAGTGACGGGCGGTGTGTGCGCGCTTCAGGGCCATATTCAGAAGGGCGCTCTTGTCCCCTCTTACTGCTAAATCCTCCTTCGCACGTCTGATTTCATCACGTGGTCCGTTATTTGCTGGGGCAGCAAATGTAGCCCATTTCTTTCCCCCTCATGCGCTACACCTTGACCTGACGTTTTGGGCTGTGCCAACCCTGCTTACTGGGGAGCCTTCATAGGGTAAGCTGACGACGGCGGTATATAGGCGGCAAATAGCAAGAGAGGGTGAGGTCAAGCGGGGAGTATCGATTCTAGAACAGGCTCCTCTAGGTGGGTCTAAAGCACCGCCAAGTCCTTTGGGTTTTAAGCTGGGGCTCGTTGTTCCCGGGCGGGCAGTGTAGTGGGAGTTTCTGCCTTTGTTTACAATTAGGCATAGTGGGGTATCTAATCCCAGTTTGTTTCCTAATTTTCGTGGGGTCACCTTATTAAAGCCACCTTCGTTGGTGGACTTCCCACACTCAGAAGCGTATAACAGCCTTGAGCGTGTTCGGCTTTAGTTACATTTCTGTTAACCACGCTTTACGCCGAGCTCTGTCAACTTGGGTCCCTCGTATAACCGCGGTGGCTGGCACGAGTTTAACCGGCCCTGATTGATATTGACTAAGTCAAGTTTACACTTATTGCTTAATGTTTATTACTGCTGGGGGCCCTTGGGGGTGTGGCATAGCAAGGCGTCGTGGGCAAACTGGGGTTGTGCCTAATACCAGCTCCTTTTTTCCGAAGGGGAAATTGTTGGGCATTCTCACAGGGGCGCAGATACTTGCATGTATAAATCTAATCAAAGCTGACATTAAAGCCAGGACCAAGCTTTTGTGCCTGCGAGACTTTCTACGGACTATCTTAACATCTTCAGTGTTATGCTTTATTTAAGCTACGCGAGC